GGGACTTGAACCCTCACGATTTTTGAAATCGACGGATTTTCCTCTTACTATAAATTTCATTGTTGCCGGTATTGACATGTAGAACGGGACTCTATCTTTATTCTCGTCCGATTAATCAGTTCTTCAAAAGATCTATCAGATTATGGAGTGAATGGTTTGATCAATGAATATTCGATTCTTTCTTCAATATGGAATCAATTGACAACAATTCTTCTCTATTATGTATACAGGTTTATCCTTCATCTTTTCTGAAGTTTCGATAGAAGGATTCCTCTACTAACGTAAGACAATCAACTCCATTCGTTAGAACAGCTTCCATCGAGTCTCTGCACCTATCCTTTTTGATTTTCGCTTTCTGAACCTTTGTTTGTTTTCGGAAAACGTGATTTGGCTCAGGATTGCCCATTTTTATTAATTCCAGGGTTTCTCTGAATTTGAAAGTTATCACTTAGTAAGTTTCCATACCAAGGCTCAATCCAATTAAGTCCGTAGCGTCTACCGATTTCGCCATATCCCCCTTTTTGAGATGAAAATCTCATTGTGATCTCGTTCCCCTTTTTCTTTCATTTATACCGGAACCGTTGAATTCATTAGATAGATGCCGATTCCTGTCTCGAAAAAGTTCTCCTCTTTGTCTTTGATTTCTTGTCTATCTTCTTTCATCTTCTATATCTATAGGAGGCTTATATTCGGTCCAATCAAAAACGATTTTATCATTTCTGTATCGGCAATTCAATATAGGTGGATACATACGCTATACATCTGTCTCTCTTCCACTCATTTACCCATGAAATTTCGAATACTTGAACGGTCGATTCTTTTTTTTTTAATATGATTTGATTTTTGAATTCAAAAATCAAATCATATTAAAAAAAAAAGAATATTTAATTGTGATAAAAAAGAAAAATGGAAATTCTATATCGCTAGATTAATCGTTATCTTCTATAATATTTAACAGTTATTTGAAATTCTATATTCTATTCTTTAATATTTTAATATATTAATATTCATTATGAATAGCTAAGAATTAAAATAGTATAAAAATAGTATAATAGTGAATAGCAAAGATTCTAAGAGTTTATTGAATTCTTATACATGTCGAATTTATGTTATGTGAGCCTGCTTAGCTCAGAGGTTAGAGCATCGCATTTGTAATGCGATGGTCATCGGTTCGATTCCGATAGTCGGCTTTTCTCTATTTATTTTATTCTATGTTTTACATGATTGATAATGCATCTTTGAAATCAAAGAATATTGAAAAAAAAATGTCTTCCTCTTTTGGCAAAAGTCCTTGATTTATTATGTGATAGGAATTTCCAACTATCTAACGAAAAGAATCCTTTTCTTTTTCTATATATAGAATATAAAGATCTGGATATTTATCCAACTCATCTCATTATTCTTTAATAGAATAATACTTCAGTAAATTTCGCTTTATTTAGAATTTAGTTCATTTTTAGTTTAGATTTATTCTGTAGAATGAAATTTCATCAATAAGAATTAATAATTAAATCATCAATAAGAATTAATAATTAAATATAAATAAGAAGAAGGAGTCTTTATGTCGCGTTACCGAGGTCCTCGTTTCAAAAAAATACGCCGCCTGGGGGCTTTACCAGGGCTAACTAATAAAAGGCCCAGAGCTGGAAGTGATCTTAGAAATCAATCGCGTTCCGGGAAAAAATCCCAATATCGAATTCGCCTAGAAGAAAAACAAAAATTGCGTTTTCATTATGGTCTTACAGAACGACAATTACTTAAATACGTTCGTATCGCCGGAAAGGCAAAAGGGTCAACAGGTCAGGTTTTACTACAATTACTTGAAATGCGTCTTGATAACATTCTTTTTCGCTTGGGTATGGCTCCGACTATTCCGGGAGCTCGCCAATTAGTTAACCATAGACATATTTTAGTCAATGGTCGTATAGTAGATATACCAAGTTATCGCTGCAAACCCCGAGATACTATTGCGGCGAGGGATGAACAAAAATCTAAAGTTCTAATTCAAAATTCTCTCGATTCATCCCCCCATGAGGAATTGCCAAACCATTTGACTCTTCAACCATTCCAATATAAAGGATTAGTCAATCAAATAATAGATAGTAAATGGGTCGGTTTGAAAATAAATGAATTGCTAGTTGTAGAATATTATTCTCGTCAGACTTAAACCTAACAAAAATAAAATCAACACTAATAAGAATAAGGGTTCGACCCATTTTGCTCCCTTTCGGCGAAGTAAATTAACCTAAGGTTAAGATAAATAAGGGTTTGATCCGGATTTTTCTTTCATTTAGGTATCATAGACCGAGAGGGAGATTTTCATTCCTTGTCTACTCTACTCTTTTCTTTACACAGTATTTTCCGTACCACAGCCATTAGGAATAGAGAATCCATATCAAAGAAAGGTCTAACTGTTGGAATAGTCGTATCCATTGCTATTTGATCTATTGTGGTTAGTAAGATCGATGAATTAGGTGAAGGTACGGAAAGAGAGGGATTC